ACCAGGAACAGGACCTATCACAAGAATATTTTTTTTATTGGGACGATAACTCTGAAAAGACAGATTTCCGATCTTTTCTTTCATCTCAGGGGAAATACGATCTGGAGGAGCTAATTCAAATCCCTCGGGTAAAATAAGAACAGCCCCCACATTTAAAGCCCCTTTTTTCCCATTAGCAAGAACTTGTTTCACTTGCATATCATAAGGGATTCTAACAACTGCTTCAAATACAGTATCAGGAAGTACGGCTTGCGGAACTTCAATATCCACGGGCTTATTAGCTAAATGACAATTGGCACATACAATTCGTCCAGTTGCTTCGCGTGGATTTTCATAACCCTGCTGCGCAAAAATGGGATACGCGTTTGAAATAGATGTTTGAGTTATTATATATATCATGGTCGATACAGAAATAAATCTAGTCATCCGTTTCTTTATCCCTAAAAAATGATTTCTATTTTGCATGGTCCAATCATTGATCCCAAAATTTCTACAATAAATTGGGTAGGTATCTAGTATAGTTCCCTATCCACGAGTCTGTGATTGTAATGGAATAATTGTACTGGAATAACACTGGAATAATATAGGAGAATACTTTGAAGAGGTAGAAGTATAAAGAATAAGTCAGACTGAAATGCTTTATTTATTTATGTATGCACAAGGAAACATTTTGAGCTGATTAATATCATATCAAGAGATCAAATGGATTCTTCATTCATTCATCGAATGATAAATGACCACAAGTGAAGGAGATACGCGATTTAAATAATGAAAAATCCAATATTTCACAATTGTATCTAGAATGACAGGAAAAGTAGAAACAAGACCAGATATAATTTGATCGTTATGAGTCAATCCAAAATCGTTGTAGACCGAACCAATCATTAGTTCCCAACCATGGGGCGAGTGAAATCCAATCCATAAATCCGTGACTAAAAGAATCGAAAAAGCTTTTATTGTGTCACTTAAGTTATAAAGAAATTCCTGAACCCAAGAATTAAGAATGACAAGTTCTTCATTACGCAGAATAAAATAACCGCTTAGAATAACGAAACAGATTAGATTTGTCGAGAAATGTAAAATGATATGTAGATGATATTCATTCTGTGTTTTGACCAATTGCATAGTTTCTTTGTGGATTCCTATAGGAAGCTCTTGTATATGCGCCCCCGGATAGTTCTTTATTATTTCGTCCAACAGTAATAGTTCTTCTAATTCTATGAATCTTTCTAAAACGTTATTCTCTTGAATATCATTCAAAAAAGTTTCGGATTGCCTGGTATTCCACCAATTTGTAATCCAAGGTTCCAGACATTTATTAAATGATAGAGAAATCCACCAGGGCAAAAATACTATAGATGCAATATAAGGAAGAGAAATCGACGCTTTCTTTTTTTTCACTTTGGATCCGTTACGTGAATTGTTAATGAACTTGCTTCATTCGTCGATTCTTTCTATTTGATCTAATATTTATTTGAAGCATGAGTTCTATAACAAGGTATGGAACCTATCGATCTATTCCCGATTTTTGTGTAATTATTTAATCTTTAAATCTAGTAGAAAAAATATAGAAAAAGAAGGTATTACCGAGTTCCTTACCTGATGCTGAGAAAGCATTCAATTCATTCTTCATTTCAAATTCGATTGGTATCAAAATACTTCAATTGGTACGCGCAAGAAATAGGCTAATTCAGCAGCTTTTTGTTCAATCTCTCGCGGAGTCAAATTCTCATCAGTACGAGTCAAAGGAATGGCCCCTTGGCCTCTGATTTCCATATAAAGGACACGACGAGAATAAAGACCCTCTTTCACCTCTATTCTGATTGACTGGATATCCCTCATAAAAAATCGAAGGAAGATGCGACGATTTTTTCCAGGGAATCCCCAACGAAAAATACATACTACGCCTTCTTTTCTATCGAATCGATCATAACCACTACCTATATTCCACAAAATTGTGCACCACAAATAGGAACTAATGAATAGACCCGCGATCCCATAGAAAGACATCACAATCCCTTGTGGAAAAAAAACGATTTGCTGATAGGGGAATACAGATATCAAATTCTTACCAAGATAACTGGAAGTTCCAACCACTAAAAACCCTAGCGAACCTAAAAAAAGGATACAGGCCCAGCAAAAATTACTTATTTTTCTAGATCCCCTTATAAGTTCTATCCATGTATGTTCTGATCGCCAGTTCATATTATACTATACCAGATCTAGTTGTATTTGATTGGAATTCAGAGAATAACCCAAATTGTATTTTGATTTTTCTGCTCCCGAAATAACTCTTATCAACTAGCACTACTTTATTGATTGTGAACCATTAGGAATAATGGGTTAGGTAGATTTACATTCTATTTTGAATATTGATTGTTTTTGACTAGTTATTATCTGTATATACATACGTTTACCCAGATATCATGTATCCGTATGCATAAAAGGTTTTTCATTTGTGCTCAGAGTCAGAAGAAACCACGTATCGTACCATATTCTACTAAAAGGATAACAGTATTATAATCCCGTGTTGAAATAAACTAATGAGATTTGGTCTCATCATATCTAGACAATCTTATTTTTTTGGACATGAAGAAATAAAGAAGCCATTGCAATTGCCGGAAATACTAGGCCTACTAAAGGCACAAAAATAGAGGGGAAGTTTAGATCTGTCATAGAATGGGTGCCTCGATTTAATATTTGTACCTCTTATCTTATAATTATAAGGAAAGATATCTTATGATAAGTATATCTATTATAAATAATATTAAGGAGTTAATAAGTGCAAGGAATATAGAATTAAGTGTACCCATTCATTTTTCTACACGACTATGTATGATAATTCACTTTAATCCATTTTTCATTCTTCTCTTCTTTTCTCGTTCTTTGCTTAAGAATTGGACTATTATTATGAATTCACGACTCTAATTAATCTAATACAAAACGAGGATTTGTAGTAAAAAAAGCATATTTTTAGAAATGACTTCTATTCCATATTTTATTTCTTCTATATTGATTATTCTATATTCATTATTGATTGAATTTATTTCATTTCTATATCTGGATTTCCATATTGCTTAATTATTTCAATAATTATTTAATTAATTATTTTATGAATTTTTTTCTAGTTCTATGATTCTTTATCTATTCTTTTCATTATTTATATTAGTATTCTATTTCATTTTAGTATTCGATTATTTCGTTTTATTAAAAAAAAAATAGTAAATAAAATAGATAAATAATAAATATATAAATAAAATATTCGAAAATCATATGAAATTCCAATTTTAATAAAGAAAAATTTGACTAAAGAAAATATTTTCATAATATAAAAAATTCTTATATGAATTTTTTATATTATGAATTATTAAAGACATAAGAAAATTAAGACATAATAAGGTCAAATGAAATTCTTTTCTTTTTTTTTTTACTAATTACTAATGAATCCTTTTTGTAATTCCTATAAAAATAAACTCCCGTTGATAGAGAGTTCCTAATTACTAATCATGAATAGGGATAGAATACAAAAATATCTGGAGACAAAATCCAAAGTAATTATCCGAAAATGTACTTTAATTTTTGGAATTTTGATTCAAAGGAAGGAACCCATGGAGCTGAAATAACTCACTCAGAACACCTTTTAAAAGATTACGTGGTACGATGAGGTCGAGTAAACCCTTATGGAATAAATACTCAGATGCTTGTGAACCGTCGGGTATTGTCTTATTCAATGTTTGTTCAATTACTCTTTTACCCGCAAATGCAATATAGGCGTTAGGTTCAGCAATAATGACATCCCCCAACATACCAAAACTGGCTGTAACCCCACCGGTTGTAGGAGAAGTAAGGATGGGTACATAGAATAACTTTTTATTTAATTGATAATCATATAAAGCAGAAGATATTTTAGCCATTTGCATCAAGCTCAAACTTCCTTCTTGCATGCGCGCTCCCCCGGAAGCACACACAATAATAACAGGTAGAGATCGATTACTAGCATACTCGATCAAACGGGTTATTTTCTCGCCTACTACGGATCCCATACTACCTCCCATGAACTGAAAATCCATAACCCCAATTGCTATAGGAATACCGTTTAGTTGACCTATGCCTGTTTGAACAGCCTCAGTTAAACCTGTCTTTCTTTGATAAAAATCGATACGATCCCTATAAGGTTCCTCTTCGGAGTGAAAATCTATAGGGTCCATAGAGACCATATCCTCATTTATAGGATCCCAAGTCCCCGAATCAACCAAAAGTTCAATTCTATCTGAACTACTCATTTTCAAATGGTATCCACACTGTTCACAAATATTCATTTTTGACCGAAAAAATTTTTTATAATTTAATCCATAACAATTTTCGCATTGAACCCATAAATGTCTGTATTTTTTATTTATATCAAGATCATTAGATCTTACCCTTATATTAAAATTATTCCCACTATCACTAATTGTCATACTATAATTTCTACTTTCATTACAAATAAAATTATAAATATAACTGTCACTGTAATTTACAGTACCTCCTGAAATATAACTATCAATACTGATTTCAAAACGAAGATAACGATCAATGCAACTATTAATGTGATTATTCCAATTAGATTGAGTATCATATATATAATGATAAGAGTTGTGATCCTTACTTTTAGATCCACTATTGAAACAATCGGAAGTCAGATAATTAGAAAAAAAGCTTTCTAGTTCATTCAGAAAAGAACTACCATTATCAATCTCCAACATCTGATTTTCAATATCAAAATATAAAGAATAACTATCGCCATTACTGTCTCTAACTAAAAAAGTCCCATCAGAGATCAAACTCCAAATACCCTTAATATCAAATAAATGTTCAACATTACTGGAATGGCAACTCCCACTACCATTCCAACTAGAAATGTTTTTATCTATATCATTTATAATGGGGTTCTCATTTTCACTAGTATGTCCAATAGGATCAAGACTAGACATTGATTTATTTAACTCACATCTGCGTTCTAACTCCTTGTTAGAAGACATCGAATTGAACCACCATTTTTCCATAAATTCTGACTGCCCCTTAAAAATACAATAGATGAATAGTCATTCGATCAATAATTATTTTACTATTCGATTTCCTATCCTCATTAAGCATATCGATCCAATTATTAGGACTGTTAACTAAAAATAGGACTGTTAACTAAAAAAGGGAATAAAAAAAAGAATCCATATTGAAATAAAAGATTATCCTTATAGGAATCCGGGATATTGCTTCAAGATTTGAATAGGGATTTCTTTAATTGATAGAATTTTTTTCTCAATATATTTATTAATATAAGATTAATATAAGGAAAGGTTTCTCTCATGTCGTGTATAAATTCTCGTGGAAAAGAAAAATATTTCTTTCTTACTATGAAGAATTCAGTCTCATATAATCGAATAAAATAAGAAGTTTTTATTGCAACACGAAAAGACAATATACAGGATGGATAAGCGGCACCTTTCCCCTGGCTTGATCTATGGTCTGAAACCATGGCATGGGATATAAAGGAATTCGCCAATCGCAAAGACCCATAGGATTAATTATGGATCCAACAATAAACAATAAAAGTATTGAATTCTTTAGTCTTAGATCTTCTTTTTTGGATCTTGTATATATACACATGGGTTGGGTTATAGGTAAAGTTTGTACATTCTGTACATGTTGAGTGATATAGTTTATTGTTATAAAACAAAAAATATATGTAAATACTAATGAATGTTAAGAAAGATGGATATTTGCTCATTATATTTGGTTCGGCCCAATCTTTAAAAAAGGATTGGGCCGAGTTTTTAATTACACTTAGGAGAACAAACAAGAATTATCAAGCAAGTTGATCTGGCTTATCCATGTCTTCGAACTCGAACTTGATTTCCTTCCACACTTCACAAGCAGCGGCAAGCTCAGGGCTCCATTTGGAAGCTTCACGGATAATGTCATTACCTTGAGAAGCTAAATCACGCCCTTCATTACGAGCTTGTACGCATGCTTCTAAAGCCACTCGGTTAGCTACTGCACCAGGTGCATTTCCCCAAGGGTGTCCTAAAGTTCCTCCGCCGAACTGTAATACGGAATCATCTCCAAAGATCTCGGTCAAGGCAGGCATATGCCAAACATGAATACCCCCTGAAGCCACAGGCAGAACACCTGGCATAGACACCCAATCTTGAGTGAAAAAGATACCGCGGCTTCGGTCTTTTTCAATATAATCATCGCGTAGTAAATCAACAAAACCTAAAGTCAGCTGACGGTCACCTTCCAGTTTACCAACTACTGTACCAGAGTGAATATGATCTCCACCGGACATACGTAATGCTTTAGCTAGTACACGGAAATGCATACCATGATTCTTCTGTCTATCGATAACTGCATGCATTGCGCGGTGAATATGAAGAAGTAAACCGTTGTCACGGCAATACGCTGCCAAGGTAGTATTTGCAGTGAATCCCCCTGTTAAGTAGTCATGCATTACAATAGGAACTCCCAATTCTCTAGCAAATACGGCTCTTTTGATCATTTCTTCACACGTACCTGCAGTAGCATTCAAGTAATGTCCTTTGATTTCACCTGTTTCGGCTTGTGATTTATAAATTGCTTCAGCACAAAATAGGAAACGGTCTCTCCAACGCATAAATGGTTGTGAGTTCACGTTTTCATCATCTTTGGTAAAATCAAGTCCACCACGAAGACATTCATAAACCGCTCTACCGTAGTTTTTCGCAGATAATCCCAATTTTGGTTTAATAGTACATCCCAATAGGGGACGACCATATTTGTTCAATTTATCTCTTTCAACTTGGATACCGTGAGGTGGACCTTGGAAAGTTTTGGAATAAGCAGGAGGAATTCGCAAATCCTCCAAACGTAGAGCTCGTAGAGCTTTAAACCCAAATACATTACCTACAATGGAAGTAAACATGTTGGTAACAGAACCTTCTTCAAAAAGGTCTAAAGGATAAGCTACATAACAAAAATATTGATTTTCCTCTCCAATAACAGGTTCGATGTGGTAGCATCGTCCTTTGTAACGATCCAGACTAGTAAGTCCATCAGTCCACACAGTTGTCCATGTACCAGTAGAAGATTCGGCAGCTACTGCGGCACCTGCTTCCTCAGGTGGAACTCCCGGTTGCGGAGTTACTCGGAATGCTGCCAAGATATCAGTATCTTTGGTTTGATATTCAGGAGTATAATAAGTCAATTTGTAATCTTTAACACCGGCTTTGAATCCAACACCTGTTTTAGTCTCTGTTTGTGGTGACATAAGTCCCTCCCTACAACTCTTGAATTAAAAATTCTCACAATGACAAGGTCTACTCGACATGAAATACGCATGAATGAAACCTTTGCAAAAAAAAAGAATCTTTCAAAAAATTTTCAACGAAACTAATCTTATTCACTAATTTAATTAATAAGACCATGTATTTGATTCGCCAAATACATCATTATTGTATACTCTTTGATATGTATGGCGCAACCTAATACTTATTTTTGATAATTTATTAAATCAAACAAACCCTCTTTTTCTTTGAATTTAAATATCTAATATACTAAGAAAAATTCCCTCTTGACAGTTATATATGTTGTATATGTAAATCCTAGATGTGAAAATAAGCATAATTCATCCAAGGTATAAAACACGAATGGACTCAAATCCATATACAAAAATACAAAAAAAAAAATAAAAAACAAGGGCCTATGAGAATAATGAATGAATCATAAATCAAGTTTAGGTTCGAATTCCATAAATATAAATAATCGAATTCATATATATATATGGATCAAATTATATATAATGAGAGATAAATAAGATAATAATGAGATGAGAGATAAATAAGATATATTTCCTCATTCATTATTCTTATACTTGTTTTCTTGCTTGTTTTCTTGTTGAGAAGGATATTTTGAAAAGGGGTTAGTTGAACTTGAAAAATGACTCATTGAATGAGTAAACGATTGAATTGGATTCATTTGGAGGATACTGACTAAATCAAGTGCTAACTTCCTTATTGATTACATTCCTTATTGAATTAATCGATCAACTTGCTATCGGACAGTTTCGATTCGGAAATATTCCCAATCAATTTTGACATATTTCACTTTATCATAATTATGAGAATGAATCCTAAAAGTTCTGGCCCTGCGGTTCCCACACGTGAAGAAAAAAACCTAGGACGGATCGCTCAAATTATTGGCCCGGTACTGGATGTTGTTTTTTCTCCGGGGAAGATGCCTAATATTTATAACGCTTTGATAGTTAAAGGTCGAGATACTGCCGGTCAGCAAATTAATGTGACTTGTGAAGTACAGCAATTATTAGGAAATAATCGAGTTAGGGCTGTAGCTATGAGTGCTACGGAGGGTCTGACGAGAGGAATGCAAGTGATTGATACGGGAGCTCCTCTAAGTGTTCCAGTTGGTGGGGCTACTCTCGGACGAATTTTCAACGTTCTTGGTGAACCCGTTGATAATTTGGGTCCTGTAGATACTAGCACAACATCCCCTATTCATAGATCTGCGCCCGCTTTTATCCAGTTAGATACAAAATTATCAATCTTTGAAACAGGGATTAAAGTAGTAGATCTTTTAGCTCCTTATCGCCGTGGAGGAAAAATTGGACTGTTTGGGGGAGCTGGAGTGGGTAAAACAGTACTCATCATGGAATTAATCAACAACATTGCTAAAGCTCATGGGGGCGTATCCGTATTTGGTGGAGTAGGCGAACGTACTCGTGAAGGAAATGACCTTTACATGGAAATGAAAGAATCCGGGGTGATTAATGAACAAAATATTGCAGAATCCAAAGTAGCTCTAGTCTATGGTCAGATGAACGAGCCACCGGGAGCTCGTATGAGAGTTGGTTTGACTGCCCTAACCATGGCAGAGTATTTCCGGGATGTTAATGAGCAAGACGTACTTCTATTCATCGACAATATCTTCCGATTCGTTCAAGCAGGATCAGAGGTATCCGCCTTATTAGGTAGAATGCCTTCTGCGGTGGGTTATCAACCTACCCTTAGTACAGAAATGGGGTCTTTGCAAGAAAGAATTACTTCTACCAAAGAAGGATCCATAACCTCCATTCAAGCAGTTTATGTACCTGCAGACGATTTAACCGACCCCGCCCCTGCCACGACATTTGCACATTTAGATGCTACTACCGTACTATCAAGAGGATTAGCTGCCAAAGGGATTTATCCAGCAGTGGACCCTTTAGATTCAACATCCACTATGCTCCAACCTCGTATCGTTGGTGAGGAACATTATGAAACTGCACAAAGAGTCAAGCAAACTTCACAGCGTTACAAGGAACTTCAGGACATTATAGCTATCCTTGGGTTAGACGAATTATCCGAAGAGGATCGTTTAACCGTGGCAAGAGCACGAAAAATTGAACGTTTCTTATCACAACCCTTTTTCGTAGCAGAAGTATTTACGGGTTCTCCAGGAAAATATGTTGGTCTCGCAGAAACAATTAGGGGGTTTCAACTTATCCTTTCCGGAGAATTAGACAGTCTTCCCGAGCAGGCCTTTTATTTGGTGGGTAACATCGATGAAGCTACCGCGAAAGCTATTAACTTAGAAGTGGAGAGCAAATTGACGAAATGACCTTAAATCTTTGTGTACTGACTCCTAATCGAACTATTTGGAATTCAGAAGTAGACGAAATTATTTTATGTACTAATAGTGGCCAAATTGGTATATTAGTAAACCACGCTCCCGCTGCTACAGCTGTAGATATAGGTCTTTTGAGAATGCGCCGCAATGACCAATGGTTAACAGTGGCTCTTATGGGCGGTTTCGCTAGAATAGGTAATAACGAGGTCACCATTTTAGGAAATGATGCGGAGATTAGTACTGACATTGATCCACAAGAAGCTCAGCAAACTCTTGAAATAGCTGAAGCTAACTTGAGTAAAGCGGAAGGTAAGAGACAGAGAATTGAGGCGAATCTAAATCTCAGACGAGCTAAGACGCGAGTAGAGGCTGTCAATGCTATTTCCTACTAGTCAATCTACCAAAAAGTTCTTTTGATTTCTATACTCTTTTTTTATTCCGCTAATTGAATACAATTAAGTCTAATCGAAAAAAAGAGGATGCACAAAAAACTTATTAGATACCGGAATCGACGGTATCTAATAAGTTATACCTACTATTGGATTTGAACCAATGACTCCCGCCGTATGAAAGCAATACTCTAACCACTGAGTTAAGTAGGTCATTTATCACTACAAATAAAAAAAGAGACCCATCGCTTCGTGAATTATAGATACAATATTACTTCTAGGCAATACTAATCCTTAATAAGAAACAGATTAGAGAATGATTCCGTGGATCATAAAATATTCGTTTTGACAAGAAATTTATATCGATCTTGACAAGAAATTATCTATATATTAAGATATCTATGACAAGGGCTATAGCTCAGTTAGGTAGAGCAACTCGTTTACACGTGCGCCAATGCTTTTCAAGGAAGTCCATTATGCAATCAATATATCTTATTGAGAAATCGATGTCTTACTCCATGGATTCGAAAGAACAGGAGAACAATAGCCTGACAAATATTTATTTGGTTCAATTCGATTCCGATGTGAATATGTGAATTCTGGTGCCAAATCAAATAAAATTCATCATTGATTTGAGAATTGATAAGGTAAATACCCGGTTTATTCAATGCTAGGCATAATGAGTATAAGGGCCTCAAAATAACCTCTTTTCGTCCTATGAACTTTAAGGTGTATGAAGTCTCATATTTGACTCTTGTAGTGGAGCGATAGAGACTATATTTAATTTATTAACTTAGTTTAATCTAGGCCGAAAGCAGACCTACGTCAAGGTAAATCCCTTCTTTGAAACACTTTGGTATTGCTCTTGGATCAGAATCAAAATAATGAACCAGAGCACATGGAACCATCTCACTATCTTATTACTTTTTCTTGAACAGAAGAAAAAATATGGTGGACTAACTGATCTTTTCATCAGTTTATGAAAGAGCCCAATGCAACAAAATGCATGTTGGGTCTTTGAAACAGTTCGAATCATTTCGATACTAATAAGTTTGATCTGTTTTACCGAGAAGGTCTACGGTTCGAATCCGTATAGCCCTATAGATTCTATTTACATTCTATATTTGTACCTTTTTTTTTTATAGTACTTGTTTATGACAGCTGGGTTGGTTTTGGTTCATTTAGTTGGTACGTGGAAATGAACATATTACCACATACTTGTATACATTCATAGATACATTTAAATAAAACTAAAATTCCATTTCAATGGATCCAAATAGAATTCAATTAGTATTTATCAAATCTAGTATTTATCAAATCTCGGACAAAGAAATTCGTTCCTTTTGATTAATCCTCGTGAGTGAATTCCATACAAGTTTTTCTGTCCCCGATCAAAGAAAATAAATGTTGATAAACTTTTAAGTATACCCAACCCCAATCCTTTTTTTTATAAGTGAAAATTCTCATCCTGGCTGGCTAAAAATTACAGTTTAATTCAATGCCTTTTTTTTTGAAATACCCTAAGAAATTTCCTTTTGGTAGAAGAAAAACCCTAATTGATTGTTTCAGAGATAAATCATTGGTCTCCTATCCTAATCCTAAATGTATCAATATTTGTACCTTCTTTCATTTCTATGAGTTGAACCCCTTTTGGTATTTTTAGTCCGTCGAATCTTTGGATAATACGGGATTCTTTTCTATTACTAATATTAGTATTAGACCCGTTTATTTTAGATCTTTCTATTACTAATATTAAATATGAGAATCCTATTTATTTTGATTTTATGTGGATCATTTATGATTTAGTTAATTATATCACTGTGTTATATATACTGTGTGGGTTTGTTCCAAAAAACTTTTTTCTTGCTTGTATTGTAGTCAAACTTAACTCATTGGTTGGTCTTACTAAGTTAAGTATTATTAGAATAACAAACAAGTCTTTTTTTGATTCATTCAAAATTGCAATCTTTAGTGCTGGCTGGGAATTGGTTCAAAATGACTCTTTTACTACAACTCTAATTAAAATTAAATAACTTGATTCTTATTATTCTTTTTTATTCTTTTTTAAAAGACTCGTCAAGGTCGGTATAGTATAATGAATAAAATAGTATAGGAAAAGTCTTTTTATTTTCGTTTTAGTATGGAAACTAGAAATTTCATATTAAGTTAAAGGTTTCTCACAATTCAACGAATCAAATCAATTAAGAAAAATCGAAATTAAGGAATCAAATCGAACTCTAGGACAAAGCAAGGGGGATAATCTAACGATTCCATGCATTGGATTCTGTTTAAATATCCATATCGAATTAATAGAAAGACTGATACTCTACTGAAATTTGAATGAAAAAATCATTTCATTTTTTTTTTATTTATTTATTTTGATTTTCGAAATTTTATATTACAGTTTTTTTATTTATTTTTTTATTTTCTTTCTATTTATTTTATATATTTATTTATATATTCTTATTTCTT